AATTCTTTCTTTTTGGTAACCCCGCCAAGAATGTAATAGGGTGTCTCCCGATTGTTTCACAGAAACAGAGACAGTAAGGCTTAGATGTGAGATAGAGGTATGTGATAGATAGTTATCGATCTTGATGGTATATTTTTCGGCCTTTTGCTTATGAAAGGCAACAAACAATAGGTCTTACTATTCCTACATATTCCATTAGTAAGATTCCCTTGAAACTTCCAAGGGGGTAACTGTGTATCTTGCTTGTGATTAATGCTTCCCAATTCTACCAGAAATCATATAGGAACTTGTTACGAGTGTATTCATTGGATTGGTTCATCAATAGCATTAGGTCAGAATCCCATTTTGACTCTGCACCATTGATTCCACTATTATTAATGATAAATAATGGAATAATTCCTTCATATTCATAGAGATAGGGGACATAATTCACATGGATATAGTAAGTCTCGCTTGGGCTGCTTTAATGGTAGTCTTTACATTTTCCCTTTCACTCGTAGTATGGGGAAGAAGTGGACTCTAGGGGTACTACTAATTGATAATTGAGTTGAGTAATCGAATTGTATCAATTGTTTAATAGATCATTCTGCGAAGCTAAAAAAAAAATATACCCATTTCAAAAATTCTACCAGAATCCAGTAATATATGAATAAGAACCCTTCGATCAAACAAAGATTTCAATGATTTAATTCCCATGTTCGTATTTCCAAACTGAACACACATGATAGGAAATGGAAATTTTTTCCAACCGAATTCTTCCTAAATATTCTATTTCGATGAACCGGCCCTTACCAGAATTATGGATATTACAATGAGGAGCAACCAACCCCTATTTTTTTTCCTTTTATATAATTTATATAATATATGCCTATACTATTCTTCCTACATTGATTGTTTCGATAGATCTCGGGATCCATATTGAAAATAATCAGAAACTTAGGAATTAGAAGAGTTGACGTTCGATTATTTCAGATTGATCGGAATCAATACAAATGGATGTAGCGAAGAAATAGAATTGGAGTGCTATTTACATGTAGACATACGTAGATACATATTATAGATTGATCCATATCAAGCACATATCTTTATACAACTTTATACAATACAATAATAGATAGTGTGGTAGAAAGGTTCATATAGTTCTTTCTACCATACTATCTCATATACTGCTGACTCCAATCCACTCATTTCATTTAAGACTTGGGATTTGAATTCCTTTCATTTCTTCAATCATTGATAAGAACTACAAGTTTCATTCAAATTAATCATTTTGACTGACTGTTTTTACGTAGATGATAAGTAAAAAAGCAGTAGGAACTAGAATGAACAGCGCAGTAGCAATAAATGCGAGAATATTGACTTCCATAATCTCATCGTTTTTTTTTTTGCTTTGCAATAACTCGGGATCTAATCCCATAGAGATAATAAGTCTTTCTCCTGAAAATTCCATGGGATGGATTGCATCCTGATGATACTGAATCGGATCAATATCATGAATAACAATATCTGATCTATCAAATCGGATTCATCGTCGAGAATTGAATAGTATAACATAGGAAGATCCTTTATCCATACCGAATCCAAAATGGGATTCCTGATTCAATCAAGAATCCCATTGAATTTCTCATTTCCACTCTTTCTTTTCTATAACCTACCGTCTTCCTTATACAATCATCTGATGAGGTATTATCTAACCGGTGTTCCATTGGTCACAGACCCAAACAGTAGGAGTGAAATGGAAAAAAGGATGAGTTAAGTTCTAAGCGAAGTTTTTGTGATGATCTAATCTTCTTGGGAGACAGAGAAGTGTGATAAAAATGGGTCCCGGTATAAAAAAAAGATCGAATATTCCGATAAATTCACTATTTTATTTATTGATTTTGTTCTTTCTTCGATGGGGTAAAATAGGAAGAAAAAAATCTATTCATTCCTTCCCTCCCTAGAACAAGACAAGAGAGGCGGATCTTTGTTTGATCTTTTATTATATTAGTATCTTCTTTCCTTGGATTGAGGACTGAAACACATACATCAAAAAGAAAGTATGCAATTCAAATGAGATAGAGAAATTGTTTTCAATTCGTAATTGAGGTTACACAAAATCGGAGTTAGAAAAGGGGGTAGGTTTCATCTGAAAAGTACTCTGTCGCTGTCGGGGTAACTATATTCTATATTAAGTTAATTGTGTATCGTACAATAAACGAATACAATTTGTGCATGTGTTCCCAGAAAACATATGGGTACTCTATTTCATTCCATTGATCAGGAGCAATCGAAAAAGCCAGACCAGTACAGTCTCTCTTGGAATCCTAAATATGGTGATACCACCGATCAATTCAATCTACATATGTCTCTCTCCCATCAATCGGTACTAGTTGAAGTAATTGAAATTACCGTATTTGTTCGATGAGAAATGCGAAACGAAAAACGAAAGAAATAAGGTCCACCGCTGAGAATTCAATTCTGCCCCTTGCCCCCCCTTCACAGAAAATGGAGAGATGAATTGATGGATTCATCGGATTCTAGGTCGGGACTGACGGGACTCGAACCCGCAGCTTCCGCCTTGACAGGGCGGTGCTCTGACCGATTGAACTACAATCCCAGGGAAATGAGTTATACAGCATACATATTCTCATACATATTCTTATAATTTCTTTATATTTATAATTGCCGTGTTTTACCAGAAACACGAGTGATTGATATTCACATGGATATGAACTATAGTGAGAGTGACACGGATTACTAGTAATCCTGTGGTTATTGCCACACCGATTGATAAGATAATCAATCTTTCAATGAAAAAAAAAAGGACTCTTTTTTTCTTTACTCCTTCTTCTATTTAAAGATTATTAATCTAGATCGTTAGAAAGATCAGAACGCGTGGGAACAAATGAACAAAGAAATAGGGATATAGCAGAAAAAATGGACTATTTATTCCTCTATATCAGGCATTTCTGGAGGACAAATTGGTTATATCATCCCCATGGATCGGCGAATTATTGGGCCGAGCTGGATTTGAACCAGCGTAGACATATCGCCAACGAATTTACAGTCCGTCCCCATTAACCGCTCGGGCATCGACCCAGGAAGAATCAATTCTAGGCTTATTGATAATCCATGATCAACTTCCTTTCGTAATACCCTACCCCCAGGGGAAGTCGAATCCCCGCTGCCTCCTTGAAAGAGAGATGTCCTGAACCGCTAGACGATAGGGGCATACCTGCCCGATCGCCATCATATTATGCTCATAGTATGAGCAGTTTTTTGGAATTGTCAATATAATATAATGTAATGGCATGACTAGATCCGAAGAATCTTTCTTGCTTCCACAATTACATAGAATTTTTGGATTGTTCATTCATGAACCATCATATATATATGACGAAGTATAGGATCCCCTCAGCGGGGATTTGTCCGACAAAAAAAAAGTCAAACCCCCTTTCTTCAATTTTCACTCATTGATTCGCTCATCGTTAAGACGAGATATGCCTCACTAACACTAAGCCAGGAAATTCAGAAATGATAGAATTTTTTTTGATTGATTCAAAAAGGTGATGTAGAACTCGTAAATCTGGGAAGGGATTGACAAGTAATCGAAAAGATTCTTTTTTTTTTTATAAGAATTCAGTTCAGGGTACGAGTCGAATCCTTCATCACATGATTCGATGAAATATTTTGGATCTATGTCGGATTGGTACATGTATCAATCAAGTGAATCTCGCCTCGATGGGTCAATAAAAGCAAAGCAATTAGGAGCGAAACAATTCATTGCATTGATATTTCTCAAATATAAATAATCATTTGATTTGACCCTAGAACTTCCTAGGTAAATCAAATGGCTTGTTCTTGAATGAGCCCCCTATGCATACATGTATATATGTACATATAGTCTATACATAGATACATGCAGTAGACTCATAGTGGTTAGTGGCCTCTTCATGAATTGAAGAAAATGGCCCTTTTAACTCAGTGGTAGAGTAACGCCATGGTAAGGCGTAAGTCATCGGTTCAAATCCGATAAAGGGCTTTTTCCACGAAGCTCCCGCCTTAGTCTTCATTTTTCATCGGAGAATAGAGATATTATTGATATTTGTAATAAAAAAAAAGGTAAACGGACCGCATAATGAGTTATCATTCTAATGAGTTATAGGTATAAAGTTGAACATTTGTTCATTATGATAATAAGGAATCCCACTTATTAGGAGGACTACTATGTCACTACAGGCTATACTCCTCCTCATGTTTCATTATTTATATTTTTGGTCCCGGGACATGGATATTCGAGATAATACCCAATCTCAATTATGAATCGACAAACCCAAGTTTTACTACTTCTCCATTGTTCCAATTAAATCCATCGGAAAAATTAGAAATCAAGAAAAGAAAAAGTAAGTGGACCTGACCCATTGAATCATGACTATATCAGCTATTCTGATATTCAAATTGGATAGAGATAAAATTGTAGAAGCGGACCCTTTTTTTTATTTCCTTGGACCACGCAAGAATTTGTCGATATTTCCGATTGAATCTTCTTGTTCCTGGATGCTCCATAGGAATAAATCGCTATTCCCTTCCTCCACAGAGAAACCATTTCTTCCGAGTCACAAGAGCAATATATTTTTCAATATATTTCTTTGATTCCAGAAAAAGATCAGTTTATATCTATATAGGATTTCGATATAGATATCAGATCATGGCTTCATGTACCAAATATTTCCATATTGATGCAGGAGAGCGAATGCGAGAAAGGGACTTTCATTTAAGTCTCCTATTATTTAATATTTAATTTAGGGACATGGACAAAAAAATAGGGAATTTTCCTTTTTTTTTTCTGCCGGATAAAGGTAAAGTAAAGAGGGAAATATTCGAAGTTTATTTTTTTTTGGTTCGACCCGTGAAAAGATATACTCTGGAATTTTCGATTCATTCGAAAGAAATATAATAAAGAAGACAATAACAAACAAAAAATAATCCAAAAAAAAGGAAAGAGTAATAAATTATAT